TAATAAATATATTAGAATATTTAGTGCTGAATTTTTTCTTGGTTTTTTTAGCAGAGGTTTTTAGGTTAGTATAAAATTGTGCCAAAAAATTGAATCACATATATATATATATAATGCGGATGCCAATTTATACTTCAACTTATTGGCTCACTACATTCTTGAGTCCTTCTTGGTTTAGGGGTTTGACAAGTATTAACAGGATTACTTCGAGTGTAGGGGGGTAGGGGGGTTTGTCGCGCAAAAACCGGGGGGCATATATCAGTAGTAGTTGAACAAGATACATGTATGTTATGCACTTGAATTAATAAAATGTAATTCTTAAATTATGTCTTATAATAATTAACTTACATTGTCACATTCAAGAAAAATGTTCAACCTTAATTTAACATTTTTAGTATGCACTCTGAAATGCAAAATGAAAGGAAACCAAAAAAAGGAGAACGTTATGCATATAAAAGAATGCTCGGCTAGGTGGGTAACGAGACATATGTACTACACCATTAATCAGATGCCAGTATAATTATCCGATGGGGGAGTAATACAGTTATGGACCTGAAATAGGAACCAGATGCCAGTAATAGTTCATATTGTGCAACCCCCACAATTATTGTCCCTGATTCTATCATGCATGATATGCCTTTATATAAATAAGTTGGTGGTCTCTTACTACATTAATATGTTTTATATAAATGTTAGTTGTTTATTTCAAGGAAAAATTTGAGGACAAATTTTTGGGGAGTAAATAAATTACTCAAGTTATAATAATTAAATTTTTGAGTCTTAATATAATGCTTTATGCATACCTTATTATTTAGTACTTGCTTTATGGTTAATATAGTTGAATGGTGATAATACATATATATGTACTAATACATATTATATATGTAATATTATGCATAATATGCACTAATACATATTATATATGTAATATTATGCATAATATGCACTAATACATATTATATATGTAATATTATGCATAATATGTATTGATACATACATGTATTGTTACATATATGCGTTTGCGTAATTTTCAGAAAATAGTTTAGCGTAGAATTCTGGCTTTGGGTGTCAGAGGTGGGAGTTAGAATCTCTCTTTTCTGGGCTCTAGGGAAGAATTTAACTTCCAGTCTTCGGATTACAAGACCGATGCTTTTAGGTTAAGCTACTAGGGCAGGCTCATTTGAGTGTTTTGTTTTCTAATCATCCTGCTAGTGGCATGAGAATGAGAAATAGTGCAAAATATAGAACTGACGCGATTTGTCCAATAATAATGAATGGGTGCTCTACTGGTATCCCCCCGATTCAAGTTAGGATTGCTATGTCTGCTACTAAGGTTCAGAAAAGGAATTGGGTAATTGGGCGGAATGTAAGTCCTTGTTGTTTTGAGGTGTGTAGGAGCGGTACAAGCATTAATACAAGAATTGAAAATAATAATGCTAAGACACCTCCTAGTTTATTAGGAATTGATCGTAAAATAGCATAAGCAAATAGGAAGTACCATTCTGGTTTAATATGTGGTGGTGTAACTAGTGGATTAGCAGGGGTGAAGTTTTCTGGGTCTCCTAAAAGATTAGGGGAAAATAATGCTAATAATATAAGAGAGAAAAAGATAATTATGAAGCCAAGTAGGTCTTTGTAGGTGTAATAGGGGTGAAATGGAATTTTATCTGTGTCTGAGTTTAATCCAGCTGGATTATTTGATCCTGTTTCGTGGAGGAAAAGGAGGTGTAAGATGGTTATAGCGGCAACAACAAATGGCAGTAGGAAGTGAAATGCGAAGAACCGTGTAAGTGTTGCGTTGTCTACTGAAAATCCCCCTCAAATTCATTGGACTAGTATGTCTCCTATATAGGGTACGGCAGATAGTAGATTTGTAATGACTGTGGCCCCTCAGAAAGATATTTGTCCTCATGGAAGTACATATCCTACGAAGGCTGTTATTATAACTAGTAATAGTAAGACGACTCCAATGTTTCAGGTTTCTTTATAGAGGTAAGATCCATAATATAAGCCTCGAGCAATATGTATATAAATACAGATGAAAAAGAATGATGCTCCGTTGGCGTGAATATTACGAATTAATCAGCCGTAATTTACGTCTCGGCAGATGTGTATTACTGATGAGAAAGCGGTTGAAATATCTGAGGTATAATGTATAGCTAAGAATAGGCCTGTTAAGATTTGTGTAATTAAGCATAGTCCTAGTAGAGACCCAAAGTTTCATCATGAGGAGATATTAGATGGTGCTGGTAGGTCAACTAGTGCTTCGTTAACAATTTTTATTAGGGGGTGTGTTTTACGTAGGCTTGCCATTAGTGGTTCTTGTAGTTGAATAACAACGATGGTTCTTCAAGTCATTGGTCTCGGTTAAAGTCTGGGCAAGAATTATGACTTATTTTATGTTTATATTATTAATGGCTTTGGTTGTTGGTTTAGTTGCTGTTGCTTCTAATCCTACGCCATATTTTGCTGCTCTTGGTTTGGTAGTTGCGGCTGGGGTTGGGTGTGGAGTTTTAGTGGGTCATGGAGGTTCTTTTTTATCACTAGTTCTTTTTTTAATTTATTTAGGAGGAATGCTTGTGGTTTTTGCCTACTCGGCAGCTTTAGCTGCTGAGCCTTTTCCGGAGGCTTGGGGTAATCGGTCTGTATTGGGTTATGTGTTGGTATATTTATTAGGGGTTAGTTTAGTAGCTGGGGGTTTTTGAGGGGGATGATATGAGGGCTCTTGGGTAGTTGTAGATAATTTAAAAGAATTTTCTGTTTTACGTGGTGATGTTAGTGGTGTTGCTGTTATATATTCATCTGGTGGGGGTATATTGGTAATTTGTGCCTGAGTATTACTTTTAACTTTACTTGTGGTGTTAGAACTGACTCGTGGTTTAAATCGTGGGACTCTTCGTGCGGTCTAGATAAGAGTTGGGATGGTTGCTAAGATAAGGGTTAGAAGAAAAATGGTTAGGTATGTTTTAATTATTCCTCGGGCAGTGTCATTTGTAATTTTAGTTATGGTTGTTTGTGATATTGCTAGGCTTTTAGGTCCAAGGGTTTCAAGTCATGTTTTATCAAGTTGTGTGGCGGCTGCTTGGCCTATAGTAAGTTTTAGTTTTGGTAAAAGGCGGTGTATAATTACTGGGTAAAACCCTAATATATTTGAGAAGTGGTGTATTTTAATAGTGGGTATAATTTTTATTTGTTTACTTGTAAGGTTGGTTAATTCTATGGCTGTTAGTAGGCCTGCAATTGTTACTAGGAGGGCTGTTGTTTTTATAATTACTGGTATTGTTATGATTGGTGTTTTTATAGGTAAAAAGTTTTGTGTAATAATAAGTCCTGCAATAATACTTCCCCAGGCAAGTCGTTTAATAGGATAAATTACTAACGGGTTTGTTTCGTTAATTGGGGATAGTGGTAAAAATCGTGGGATTCCTATAGTTACGAAGTATACTAGTCGGAAGCTATACACTGCGGTGAAAGATGTGGCAATTAATGTTAAAATTAGGGCTCAGGCGTTTAAGTATGAGGTGTTTAGGGCTTCAATAATTGCGTCTTTTGAGAAGAATCCTGCTAAAAATGGAGTTCCTGTAAGAGCTAAGCTACCAATTGTAAAATAAGTCGAAGTGGCTGGTATAATTTTAAATAGGCCGCCTATTTTTCGGATGTCTTGTTCATCATTTAGGCTATGAATTATTGATCCCGAACATAGGAAGAGTATGGCCTTGAAGAAAGCGTGAGTACAGATGTGTAGGAATGCTAGTTGTGGTTGGTTCAGGCCAATTGTAACTATTATCAAACCTAGTTGGCTTGATGTTGAAAAGGCTACAATTTTTTTAATATCATTTTGGGTTAGGGCGCAGGTAGCTGTAAATAAAGATGTTAGTGCGCCTAGACATAGGCAGGTGGTTAAAGCCATTTGGTTATTTTCTAAGAGCGGATGAAGTCGAATTAGTAGGAAGATTCCTGCAACTACTATTGTACTTGAATGAAGTAGGGCAGATACTGGCGTGGGGCCTTCCATGGCGGAAGGTAGTCATGGGTGAAGGCCAAATTGGGCTGACTTTCCTGTTGCTGCCAAGGAAAGTCCTATTAAGGGTATTGTTATGTCAAAGTTTTTTGATAAAGTAAAGACTTGTTGAATTTCTCAGGAGTTTAGGTTTATAGCAAGTCAGGCTATAGCTATAATTAATCCGATATCTCCGACTCGGTTATAAATGACGGCTTGAAGGGCTGCGGTATTAGCATCTGCTCGTCCATGTCACCATCCGATGAGTAAAAAGGATATAATTCCCACGCCCTCTCAACCAATAAATAGTTGAAATATATTATTAGCTGTAACTAGGATAATTATGGCTACTAAAAATGTTAGTAGATATTTGAAAAATCGGTCGATGTTTGGATCGGAGTGTATATATCATAGTGCAAATTCTAGAATTGATCAGGTTACGTATAAAGCAATTGGGACGAAAATTAGGGAATAGTGATCAAATTTAAAGCTGATGTTAATATCAAATGTTTGGATATTTATTCATTGTCAATTTGTAATAATTCCTTCTGTCTTTAGATTTAAAAAATTTATTAATGGTAAAAGACTGACGAAGAATGCGGAGCTGACGGCAGTTTTTGTTATTTTTGCTATATTAAGATGTTTCTGGTTTGGGTTTAATGTTATTAGTAGCGGATATATTAAGATAAAGAAGATTAGGAGAAGTGATGAGTGTATAATAAGTGTCATTTTAGCTTTCACTTGGACTTGCACCAAGAGTTTTTGGTTCCTAAGACCAATGGATAAACTATTATCCTTTGAAAGCGTGAGGGAGCCGAGGATTTTAACCTCGGAATGTAAGAATTAGCAGTGCTTACTGTTTGCTGTACTACCTCGGTGAGTAAGGGGTTTTTAACCCCTATTTTTAGAATCACAATCTAATGTTTTAATTAAACTATACTTACAATAACATCATCCTCACATGAGTTCTGGTTTTGCTACTAGGAGAATGACTGGCACTAGGTGTAGGATTATTAATAGGTGTTCTCGGGTATGATATGGTTGTAGGCCTATAATATGGTTTGGTGTTGGACCTCGTTGTGATATAAGGAACATATATAGGGAATAACCGGCTGTAATTAAAGTACCCAGGCCAGTTAATACAATTGTTCAAGGAGATCAATTAAATAGTGTTGTAATAATTATAAGTTCTCCTATTAGGTTAGGTAGTGGTGGAAGTGCTAGATTGGCTAAGTTAGCGATGAATCATCAGATTGCTGTTAGTGGAAAAATAATTTGTAATCCTCGGGCAAGTATTATTGTTCGGCTGTGGGTTCGTTCATATGCTGTATTAGCTAGACAAAATAGTGCGGAAGATACTAATCCGTGGGCAATTATTAAGATGATTGCTCCTGAAAACCCTCATGGGGTTTGGATTAGAATTCCTCCTGCCACCAGGCCTATGTGACTTACGGATGAATAGGCAATTAATGATTTTAGGTCTGTTTGTCGTAAGCAGATTGATCCGGTCATAATAATGCCTCATAGGGCTAAAATAATAAATGGATAAGCTAATTCTTTTGATAGTGGGTCAAGTATAATTATTATGCGTATTATTCCATATCCTCCAAGTTTTAATAGAACTGCTGCTAATACTATTGATCCTGCTACTGGGGCTTCTACGTGTGCTTTTGGTAATCAAAGGTGGATCCCATAAAGTGGTATTTTTACTAGAAATGCAATTAAGCAGCCGGCTCATCAAATTATATGTCCTCAAGAGTTGAGTTGCAGGGGTTGTGAATATTGGAGTATTAATATTGATAGTGTGCCTGTAGAGTTTTGTAATAGTAATAAAGCAATTAAAAGGGGAAGTGATCCTGCTAGGGTATAAAATAAAAAATAAGTGCCTGCATTAAGTCGTTCGGTTTGATTACCTCATCGGGTAATAATAATTAGGGTTGGAATAAGTGTGGCTTCAAATATAATATAAAATATAATAATTTCTGTAGCACCAAATGCTATAATTAGAAAGGTTTGTAATGAAGCAAGTAATATAATGTAAAAGCGTTGTCGGCTAACTGGTTCTGGTTTAATGTGGTTTTGGCTAGCTAAAATTATAAGTGGGAGTAACCAGCATGTGAGTACCAGTAGGGGTGTTGATAGGGGGTCTGTAGCTAAGTATATATTTGAAGAAGTTCACCCAGTTTCAGATGTTCATTTTAATCAGGTTAGGCTAGTTAAAGCAATTAGAAGGCTGTGAGTGGTTGAGGCGGTCCATAATCATTTAGGGGAAGTTAGTCAAATTGTTGGAAATAGTATGATTGTAGGAATTAACACTTTTAGCATTGTAAGAGATTAAGGTTTTGTAGTCGATCGGTTCCATGGGTGCGGGCGGTGGCTACTAATAGTGCCAGGCCGGTGCTGGCTTCGCAGGCAGAGAAAGCTAGAAGTAATATTGGAGCTGTTGAGAACCCGGTAGATTCAAACTGTAATGCTCATAGGGCTAATGCAATGAATAGAGATAATATTATTCCCTCTAAGCATAGAAGTGCAGAAAGTAGATGGGTTCGGTGGAATGCTAATCCTATTAAACCTAATATAAATGCTGAGCTAAAGCTAAAATGTACGGGTGTCATAAGGGAGTCGTGGAATTAAACCACGATTTTCTGAGCCGAAATCAGAGGTCTTGGTTTTGGACTAGCTCCCTATTCTGCTCATTCTAGGCCTCCTTGAGTTCATTCATAAATTAATCCAAGGGTTAGTAGAATTAGAACTGCTGTAGCTCAGAAGAATGTGCTGGTGGGGTTGTGGAGTTGATCTCCTCAGGGTAGTGGTAGGAGAAGGGCAATTTCTAAATCAAATAATAGAAATAGAATAGCAACTAGGAAGAAACGTAGTGAGAATGGCAATCGGGCGGATCCTAATGGGTCAAATCCGCATTCGTATGGTGAAAGTTTTTCTGCATCTGGATTTATTTGTGGAAGTCAAAAGGATACAATTGCTAAAATTAATGATAATGTTGTAATTAATAAAATAATAGTAATTAAGTTCATTATCTTTCCTTGGGTTTTAACCAAGACTGTGTGATTGGAAGTCACTTGTACTGACTTTAATACTAGAAAGATTATGAGCCTCATCAGTAAATGGATACGTAAAGGAAAAGTCATACTACGTCAACGAAGTGTCAGTATCAGGCAGCGGCTTCAAAGCCGAAGTGATGTTCTGATGTAAAATGGTATTGTGTTTGACGAAGAAAACATACTGCTAAGAAAGTTGAGCCAATAATAACGTGTAGTCCGTGGAATCCTGTGGCCACGAAGAATGTTGAACCATAAACCCCATCTGCAATTGTAAAGGGCGCTTCATAGTATTCTATGGCTTGGAGGGCAGTGAAATAGAGCCCTAATACAATAGTTAATATTAGAGATTGAATGGCTTGTTTCCGTTCTCCTTCTATAATGCTGTGGTGGGCTCATGTTACTGTAACTCCTGATGCTAATAATACAGCTGTATTGAGAAGCGGCACTTCGAAAGGGTCTAGTGGTATAATTCCTGTTGGGGGTCAGCACCCCCCTAGTTCTGGTGTAGGTGCTAAGCTTGAGTGGTAGAAAGCTCAAAAGAATCCGAGGAAGAAGAATACTTCGGAGGTAATAAATAAAATTATACCATATCGTAACCCTTTTTGTACGGGGGGTGTATGGTGACCTTGGAAGGTTCCTTCTCGGATAATATCACGTCATCATTGATATATGGTTAATAATAATAGAATTAATCCTAAAGTTATTAGTGTAGTTGAGTGGAAGTGAAATCAAATTGCTAAACCAGATGTTATTAATAGGGCAGCAATAGCTCCGGTTAAAGGTCATGGGCTTGGATCGACTATGTGGTAGGCATGTGCTTGGTGGGCCATTATACGTTTTCTTGTAAGTAAAGGCTTAGTAGAAGTACAAATACATATGCTTGAATTATTGCTACTGCAACTTCTAAAAGCGTAAGCAGAAATAGTACGGTAGCAGTTAGAATTGCTACTGTAGGCATTATTGGTATAAGAACAAATGCGGCTGTGGCAATTAGTTGAATTAATAAGTGGCCTGCTGTTAAATTAGCTGTAAGTCGGACCCCTAAAGCTAAAGGTCGAATAAATAGACTAATTGTTTCAATAATAATTAGTACCGGAATTAGTGGAATTGGTGTTCCTTCTGGAAGTAGATGTCCTAGGGCAATTGTAGGTTGATTTCGCATTCCAATAATTACTGTGGATAATCATAATGGTACAGCAAATCCTATATTAAGTGATAGTTGTGTTGTAGGTGTAAAGGTGTATGGTAATAGTCCTAATATATTAATTGTAATTAAAAAGATTATTAATGAAGTTAATAGTAATGCTCATTTATGTCCTCCTATATTTAAAGGTATTATTAACTGACTTGTAAATCGATTAATAAATCATTCTTGAATTGTATTAAGTCGGTTATTAATTCATCGGGATGATGGGGTTGGGTATAGTACTCATGGCATTGCAATCGCAATGGCAATGAGTGGAATTCCTAAGTAATAAGGGCTTGCGAATTGGTCGAAGAAACTTGTTATCATGGTCAATCTCAGGATTCAGTTTTGTGTTTTTCAGCACTTACTGGGGTTGTTTCATTTGGTGTAACATAACTTAAAATTTTAGTTGGGATGATGGTTAGGAAAATTAGTCAAGAGAAAACTAGAATTGCAAATCATGGGCCTGGGTTTAATTGTGGCATTTCACTAGGGGTGGTCGGGAATCACCAGTCTTTGGCTTAAAAGGCCAACGCTTTGTCCAATAATTTAGCTTCCTAGCGAGGCGTCTTCTAGTATTAGTGATGATCAGTTTTCGAAGTGTTCCAGTGGTACTGCTTCAACTACAATTGGTATAAAACTGTGATTTGCTCCACAAATTTCTGAGCATTGTCCATAAAATAGTCCTGGTCGGGAGGCAATAAAGGCAATTTGATTTAATCGTCCTGGTACTGCGTCTATTTTTATACCCAGGGATGGAACGGCTCAGGAGTGTAATACGTCTTCGGCGGACACTAGTACACGGATTGGGGATTCTATTGGAATAACCATTCGGTGGTCTGTTTCTAAAAGTCGGAATTGTCCTGGGGTTAGGTCTTGGGTTGGTACTATATAAGAGTCAAAGCCTAAATTTTCATAATCTGTATATTCATAACTTCAGTATCATTGATGTCCCATTGCTTTAATTGTGAGGTGGGGGTCATTGATTTCGTCTATAAGATAGAGAATGCGTAATGATGGTAGGGCAATTAATACTAAAATAATGGCTGGAAGAATAGTTCATACAATTTCAATTTCTTGGGAATCTAAAATATATTTATTAGTAAGTTTGGTTGATACTATTGCTATAATAATATATAATACTAAAGTGCTAATTAGGAATACAATTATTAGTGCATGGTCATGAAAATGAAGAAGCTCTTCTATAACGGGTGATGCCGCGTCTTGAAATCCTAGTTGTGTCGGGTGTGCCATAAATTTAAGGCATGTGGGAATTTAACCCACATTTTCATCTTGACAAGGTGATGTAATTTACATTTTACTAATGCCTTAAAGAAAGTGACAGAATGGTTATGTGGCTGGCTTGAAACCAGTATGTGGGGGTTCAATTCCTCCCTTTCTTGTTAATTTGATCGAATTTGGACGAATGCTGGTTCTTCGTATGTGTGGTAAGGAGGTGGGCAGCCGTGTAATCATTCTACGTTTGTTGCTGTTAATTCTACAGATAACACTTCTCGTTTGGCGGCAAAGGCTTCTCATAAAATAAATAGGAATATGATTACTGCTACTAAAGAAATTAATGACCCAACAGATGATACTGTATTTCATAGGGCATAAGCGTCTGGGTAGTCGGAATATCGTCGTGGTATTCCTGCTAAACCTAGGAAATGTTGTGGGAAGAATGTAAGGTTGACTCCAATAAATATAACTCCGAAGTGGATTTTTGTTCAGGTGTTGTGAAGAGTATACCCAGTTAATAATGGGAATCAGTGCACGAAAGCTGCTATAATAGCGAATACAGCACCTATTGATAATACATAATGGAAATGGGCTACTACATAATAAGTATCATGAAGAACAATATCGAGGGATGAGTTGGATAAAACAATTCCTGTTAGCCCGCCTACTGTAAATAGGAAAATAAAACCTAGAGCTCATAATATTGGCGTTTCTCATTTAATAGATCCTCCATGAAGTGTGGCTAATCAACTAAACACTTTTACACCTGTTGGAATTGCAATAATTATTGTAGCAGATGTAAAATATGCACGGGTGTCTACGTCTATTCCAACAGTAAACATGTGATGGGCTCATACAATAAATCCTAGTAGACCAATGGCTATTATTGCTCAAACCATACCTATATAGCCGAATGGTTCTTTTTTACCTGAGTAGTAGGCTACAACATGAGAAATAATTCCGAACCCAGGAAGAATAAGAATATAAACTTCTGGATGTCCAAAGAATCAGAACAGGTGCTGGTAAAGGATTGGGTCTCCTCCTCCTGCTGGATCAAAGAATGTGGTATTTAGGTTTCGGTCTGTTAAAAGTATTGTAATACCTGCGGCTAGTACTGGTAGTGAAAGAAGGAGAAGTACGGCAGTTACAAGTACAGATCAGACGAATAGTGGTGTTTGATATTGTGAAATAGCTGGAGGTTTCATATTAATGGTTGTTGTAATAAAATTGATTGCCCCAAGAATTGATGAAACTCCTGCTAAATGAAGTGAAAAGATTGTTAAGTCTACTGATGCTCCTGCGTGGGCTAAATTTCCAGCAAGGGGGGGATAAACTGTTCAGCCTGTTCCTGCCCCCGCCTCTACACCAGAAGAAGCTAAAAGCAGAAGAAATGAAGGAGGTAATAATCAAAAACTTATATTATTTATTCGGGGAAATGCTATATCTGGGGCTCCAATCATTAAGGGTACTAGTCAATTCCCAAATCCCCCAATAAGGATTGGTATTACTATAAAGAAAATTATTACAAAGGCGTGGGCTGTAACGATAACATTATAAATTTGGTCGTCGCCTAAAAGCGATCCGGGTTGACTTAATTCAGCCCGAATAAGAAGACTTAAGGCAGTTCCCACTATTCCGGCTCAGGCACCAAATACAAGATAGAGGGTACCAATGTCTTTGTGATTAGTAGAAAAAAATCAGCGTGTAATTGCCACAGGTAGGATAGCCGAGTGTTAGGCGGTGGGTTGTAGCCCCGAAGACAAAGGTTTGAATCCTTTTCCTATCAGCTTCGTGGTGTATAACATATCGGATTGCAAATCCGAGGATGCAGACTAATATTCTGCCGGGGCTTTTCCCGCCTTGTTTAGGCAAATGGCGGGAAAAGTAGATGGATGCTCGCTGGTTTGAGCGCTTAGCTGTTAACTAAGATTTTATAGGATCGAGGCCTTTCTATCTAGTAGGGCCTTAGCTTAATAAAAGTGTTTGATTTGCAGTCATAAGATGCGAGTTTGAATCTTGCAGGTCTTAACAGGGACTAGAAGATTTTCACTTCTACTTAGAGCTTTGAAGGCTTTTGGTCTGATATTATCCTAAGTCCCTAGGTGGTTAGTGTTAAAATGGTTGGGGTTATTGGTAGTAACCCTAAGGCGGCTATAGTAAATAGTGCTACAGGTAATAAGGTTTGGGTTGTTTGAGCTCGTCATGAGGTTGATGAGTTGGTTGTATTAGGAGAGATTGTTAATGTTATTGCATAGCATAAGCGTAGATAAAAGTATAGGCTAATTAGGGCAGCTAAGGCTATTGTTGTGGCAATTAGTGGTATGTCTTGTTTTGTTAATTCTTGTAGAATTAATCATTTTGGTATAAATCCTGTGAGTGGTGGTAAACCACCTAATGACAGTAATGCTAGGGTAGTTATTGCTGTTAGTGTTGGATTTTTTGGTCAGGTTGTTGAAAGTGTATTAATTTTGGTTGATATAAGTATTTTTAGGGTTAGAAATGCTGCAGATGTTATAATAATATAAATTCCTAAAGCAATCAGGGTTAGTTGAGGTGCATATTGAATAATAATAATTATTCAGCCTATGTGTGCGATTGAGGAGTAGGCTAGGATTTTTCGTAGCTGAGTTTGATTGAGTCCTCCTCATCCTCCTACTAGGGTGGAGGTAACTCCTAGTAATGTTAATAGTAGTGGGTCAATGTTTTGTGCTGTTTGAATAATTAATGCAAAGGGAGCAAGTTTTTGTCAGGTAGATAAAATTAATCCTGTTATTAAGTCTAATCCTTGTAGGACTTCTGGTATTCAGAAGTGTATGGGTGCGAGTCCAATTTTTAGTGCTAGGGCTATTATAAATATTATGTTAGCAGCGGGGTCTGATAAATCGTTAATATTTCACTCACCTGTTATTCAGGCATTTGTTGTGCTTGCAAATAGAATTATTGCTGCTGCGGTGGCTTGTGTTAAGAAGTATTTTGTGGTTGCTTCTACTGCACGCGGGTGGTGATGTTGCGCTATTAAAGGAGTGATAGCTAGGGTATTAATTTCTAAACCTATTCAAGCCAGAAGTCAATGAGAGCTAGTAAAGGTTAGGGTTGTTCCTAGTCCTAGACTGGATAATAAGATGGTTATTACATATGGATTCATTGACAGAGGAAGGATTTTAACCGTCATGCTCGGGGTATGGGCCCGAAAGCTTTATTAGCTGACTTTGTCTTAGGAAGTGGTGTAAAGGAAGCACCTGGAGTTTTGATCTCTCGAGTATGGGTTCGATCCCCTTCTTTCTAGGAACTGAGGGGATTTTAACCCCTATAATTCACTCTATCAAAGTGGTCCTTGAACATTCAGGCACAGTTCCTTGAGTTATAGTTGTGGAGGTAGTCCCGCTAATGCGATTGGAAGGGCAGTGTGTCATAATACAAAGGCGAGTGTTAAGGGCAGAAAATTTTTTCACACTAAATGTATTAATTGGTCATATCGAAATCGTGGGTATGAGGCACGTACTCATAGGAATATAATAGATAGTAAGGCAGCTTTAGTTATGAGGTTAATCGTTGTAAATTCTGGAATATTTGGAATGTGTGAGGCTCCTAGGAATAATACGGCTGAGAGTGTATTTATTAATAGAATATTGGCATATTCGGCCAGGAAAAATAGTGCGAAGGGTCCTCCTGCATATTCTACGTTAAAACCAGATACTAGTTCTGATTCTCCTTCTGTTAAATCGAAGGGTGCTCGATTTGTTTCTGCTAGTGTTGAAATATATCATATCGCAGCTAGTGGTCAGGCAGGAATTAATAATCAAATATTTTCTTGGGTTGTATTGAATGTTTGTAATGTATAACCCCCTGAAAAAATGATTACAGATAGTAGAATTAGTCCTAGGCTGACTTCGTAGGAGATTGTTTGTGCTACGGCCCGTAGGGCTCCAATTAATGCATATTTTGAATTTGATGCTCATCCTGACCCTAAAATTGAATATACTGCTAAACTTGATAGGGCTAAAATAAATAAAATTCCTAAGTTTAGATCAGTTACTGGATGTGGTATTGGAATGGGTGCTCATAATATTATGGCTAGGGTTAGTGCAAGTACCGGGGTGGCTAAAAATAGAAAAGGGGATGATGTAGATGGGCGTACTGGTTCTTTAATAAAAAGTTTTACACCGTCGGCGATAGGTTGTAATAATCCATATGGTCCTACTACATTTGGCCCTTTTCGTAGTTGTATATACCCTAAAACTTTTCGTTCAATTAATGTGAGGAAGGCTACTGCTAATAATACTGGAACAATGTAGGCTAGTGGGTTAACTAGGTTAATAATTAGGGTGTTTAACATAAACTGGGAAGGGGATTTGAACCCCTGGTTAAAAGGGCTTAGGTCTTTCGCAATTACCATGCTCTGCCACCCCAGTATGTCCTTATTTTGGTTAATTAGGATTTTGGCCCTTCCTTTACTTATATTTATTTGTTTTCATAAATTAGGGGTGGGGCGTGCTTTAGGCATGGGCCCCTCTTTTCCGGTCCTTTCGTACTAGGAAAAGTGGCATTACAGATAGAAACTGACCTGGATTGCTCCGGTCTGAACTCAGATCACGTAGGACTTTAATCGTTGAACAAACGAACCCTTAATAGCGGCTGCACCATTAGGATGTCCTGATCCAACATCGAGGTCGTAAACCCCCTCGTCGATATGGACTCTGGGAGAGGATTGCGCTGTTATCCCTAGGGTAACTTGGTTCGTTGATCGGTCATTGATTAACCGGATCATTTATGGTCAGATATTCTGTAGCTTAGAGATGTTTCTCTTGGTTTTAGGGGTATACCCCAGTCCACTTGGAGGCTTTCTTTTTCTCCGTGGTCGCCCCAACCGAAGGCAGTGGTCTCATTTACCACAAAGTTTAAATACTTTTTATTGAGTTGCTTGACATGGTTGAGTTTTACGCCTTAAGCTCCAAAGGGTCTTCTCGTCTTGTATTATTATACCCGCTTCTGCACGGGTAAATCAATTTCACTGACTTGAAATGGGAGACAGTTAAGCCCTCGTTTAGCCATTCATACAGGTCTTTATTTAAAAGACAAGTGATTGCGCTACCTTTGCACGGTTAAAATACCGCGGCCGTTTAACTTGCGGTCACTGGGCAGGCTGGACCTCTTATACTATTATATTGCAAGAGGCGATGTTTTTGGTAAACAGGCGAGGCTTGTGTTTGCCGAGTTCCTTCCTTTTCTTTTAGTCTTTCCTCTGGTAGCACTCCAGTGTGGGTTTAACGATAATTTTGTTGTGGGATTTTCTTGTATTTATTGTAGACCACATTACTCTCTTTATTTGAGTTCGTTAATTGCCAATGGTTGGTCCGATTTGGCTTACACTTGTGCTGGGAGAAGGGCTAGCCTTCTTGTTACTCATTTTAGCATAGTTTCTTCCATGCGAGCATGGATTAGCCTAATAATATATAGGGGAATAAGATTTGTTATCGGTATAATAAATTTTATTCTGTCTGAGCTTTAACGCTTTCTGTTTAGATGGCTGCTTTTAGGCCCACTAGAACAGTATATTTTGTATATTATGATCTTTATCCTCCTGAAAAGGTTGTGTCCTTGGTTAAAGGGGCTGTACCCCCTTTAACTAACTCTTATATTTTACTCTGTAGTCTTATTTAATTATTTGATGGGAGGTATATAAGGCTGAACTTCTATCCACTTCTTAGGCAACCAGCTATCACCAGGTTCGGTAGGTCTGTCACTTCTACCCGGAGCTCTTCCCACTCTTTTGCCACAGAGACGGGTTGGCCCTTAAATAGGCTGTCTCGGGGTAGCTCACCTGGTTTCGGGGTTTCAAACTAAAGTTCTCTTTGCTTGTATTTACTGGCTAAATCATGATGCAAAAGGTACAAGATTTAATCTTTGCTTTTTGGTGCTTGTATGGGTTGTTTCATTTCTCTTTCAGCTTTCCCTCACGGTACTTTTTCTATTGCTTTATGATAATACCTTTTCTGTCTCCCATACTCAGGTTAAAGAATGGTTTAGTTTTTGGTGTTTGGTTTTTTGTTTTATTTATATTATTGAGTTATAGTATGGTTAAGCTAGCTGTTTGGCTCAGAGTAATCCAGTTTGCATGGATGTCTTCTCGGTGTAAGTGAGATGCTTAACTAACTCAGCCATACTCTGGGTTTGGTCCAAGTGCACCTTCCGGTACACTTACCGTGTTACGACTTGCCTCCCCTTATTTAGTGCTATTATATTAGTTATTTTTATTGCGTTTAATAGGGGAGAGTGACGGGCGGTGTGTACGCGTCTCAGAGCCGGATTCAAAGAAACACTCTGTTTTTCTTTTACTGCTAAATCCTCCTTTAAGCACTATTTCATTGTGCATGTTCGTAATATTCTGTGATAGAAAATGTAGCCCATTTCTTTCCACCTCATGCGCTACACCTCGACCTGACGTTCTGAGTTATACTAATCTTGCTTACTTTTATTACCTTCACAGGGTAAGCTGACGACGGCGGTATATAGGCTGGAATGGCTAGAAGTGGTGAGGTTAAACGGGGGTTATCGGTTCTAGAACAGGCTCCTCTAGGTGGGTCTGAGACACCGTCAGGTCCTTTGGGTTTTAAGCTAATGCTCGTAGTACCCTGGCGGACATTTTATTGTAAATGTATGTCTAAGTTTATGGCTAAGCATAGTGGGGTATCTAATCCCAGTTTGTTTCTTAGCTTTCGTGGGGTCGGGCATATTTTATTAAAGCTACTTTCGTATATAGGGCTTCGGACGCCTAGAAGCGTATGACGGCCAAGGGGCCATTTGGCTTTATTATTTTTTAACCTTAACCACCCTTTACGCCGCTATAATATCAACTAGGGTCTCTCGTCTAACCGCGGTGGCTGGCACGAGTTTTACCGGCCCTCTTAGCCCTAACTAAGTCAAGTTTTCACTTATGGCTTAATATTTATCACTGCTGAATTCCCTTGGGGGTGTGGCCTGGCTGGGCGTCTTGGGCTAATGTTTGTGCCTGATGCCCGCTCCTCACCCCAGGGCAGGGGGTTGAGGGCATATTCACTGGAATGCGGAGACTTGCATGTGTAAGTTGGGCTATAGTTGACAATAAGGTCGGGACCATGCCTTTGTGCATGCGGAGTCTTTTAAAACCCATCTTAGCATCTTCAGTGCTATGCTTTAGTATTAAGCTACGCTAGC